TTCCTGGAGTAGCCAAATAGGGCTTAGCTGATCTTATTACTAAAGAGTTAATATGAACAATTAGAACCTGACCAGATTTTAGGTGTGGTCCGTATTTAGATATACATACATTTTCACAAATAAACTGTCCAAGGTTTATTATTGCCGATGTTTCTTCACAATAATCGTGATGGACAAAATACCAATTCAAATTGAATGGATTCAAAATTATGTTACTGCATGAATCGGGATTATAAATTCTCCCATTTTCGTCCATGAAATAATATTTAAGTACTTGGAAAGTGTGTTTTAAATTGTCAAGTAGCAAATATTTATTTACCAAGATCTGATTATGAGTTATTAAATGGTAAAATGAGTAAAAATTCGTAATTTTAGGGACAATCCCTAAAGGACCCAACGAATTCCTAATTGGAAGTAGGGAATCCCTTTTAATTGATTCTTTTGTCACATTGTTATTTTTCAAACCGTTGAATGGACCCATTCGCGAACAATTAGATGATGACAAAATTATCAAAGATTGGCATTCCTTATTTCTATTCAACAACGTACGAATAGTTCCTTTATGTTGGGTAAGTGATTGTTGAATTCTTGCCTTGGAATAAAAAGGATTGAGATTGGTGCGATCTGATCCATTAGCGGGGATCAATCCTGACCCTGCCGAATCATTCCGTTTCCCGGTATACGAAATAAGGGACTTCACTAAGTCCATTCTTATGAAATCTCGAATTAGATCATTTAACCTTACTTGAACAAAGGAAGCATGAACTTCTTCTCTAGAAGAACCATTTTTGTCTTGGTCCCAATTCAATACTAAACAAGTTCGAACTAATTGAATACTTGTGTGAGAAATTCCTCGAATTGGTTTACCATTTCCATAAAGGATATAATTGACAACTCGCAGTTGCACATTATCCCTTTCCTGCAACAGATCCTCGGGGAAAAGCGTTGCTAAATTTATCCCGTCCGCTATTTCATATGTGATTACGGGTCGAACCAAAACAAAATACTTTTTCTTGGTAGGTGTGATCCGTTGGACATAGATCCAATTTTTCAATTTTTTGGATTCTTTAGAATTTTTTTTTCCCGTTCCTGGTGGTATCAAGATGCCGCTGTGCCAGGATATCTTATCCGTCTCTCCAGGAAAATGGATATCCCCAGAAAATATTTTCAGTTCAACCCTTTTTTTTTTTCTTTCCACTCGAACTAATCCGCCCACTCGGCTTTTTATATTTAAAGTTATTTGTGTATCTACTCCAATGATACTATTGTTCCGTACCATTATGGAAGAAGATCCGGGTAAGATATGCACCTCCTCGGGAATGAAAAAAAATCGATCGATTTTCAGTTGGTCTTTTGACCTAAATTCTTTTGTTCCTCGATACTCAATCAAATCCTCTTTTTTGACGATTGAATCCACCTCTATAGTGCCATATTTAGTAATTCCCGAACTGTTTCTTCTGTATCGGGGATCATCGAAATAAGCAAGAATACTATTTATACGGAAAATACCATTTATGGGTATTTCAATCGAGATACCTGAACAGGGTATTAGTTCTTTCTCTCGTTCTTGATTAGGTTGGAATGGAATGATGAATCTATTTCTTCGCCTCTTTGCCACTAAATCAGAATTCTCGTGGAGAATGGCAGGATATGTGAAATTACAATGACCTTTGCATATGATTCGATCAGGTCCTGAATAATCCAGAATCCTCTTCGCCTTTTTACCAGAAGGATCCGAACGAAACAATTTATGTCTCACTTGATCATTAGTCACTGAGAGGTTAGAAATATATCTTCGTTCGAGAGAAAAAGAATTAACATTCATTTGATCTTGATCCTTGTGGAGCGAAAAAGGAACTATACTGGATCTGTACGGATCTCCTGATAATATCCATAAATGACTTGTTTTTGGTAGGAGATGAACATTACCATATGTATATTCGGGTGCATGGTACACATTAGTACTCCAGTGCATTTCTCCCTCTGAGTCAGAATAAATATGTTTTCGAACCCTCTCTTTAAAATTCAAGTTGGATGTTCCCGCGCGAATCTCAGCAATCACTTGTTCTGATTCTACATATTGATCATTTTGAACTAAAAGAAAACTTTTTGGTGGAATATTCACATTATGGAGAATATCCTGACTTTCAACAATTACATATAGGTCTATATAACATAGAAAAGCAGGATGTCCGTGACGTGTACGTGTGGGATGAACCAAATCCTCATTGAATTTTATTTTTCCATTAGAAGGAGCGCGTACATGTTTTGCAGTCCCGCCTGTGAATACTCCACCGGTATGAAAAGTTCTTAATGTTAGTTGAGTACCCGGTTCTCCAATGGATTGACCTGCAATAATACCTACTGCTTCTCCCAATTCGACCAGGTCGCCATGAGTGGGACTCCGACCATAACATAATCGACAGATCCAAGATGTACTCCTGCAAGTAAAGGGGGTTCGAAGAGATATTGGTTGTGCTCGAAAGGTTCTGAATCGATT